TTAAAAATAAGCTAATTTAAGCTTTTGGGCTCATACCTCAAATATAAAGGAAATCCTTTTTTTTAAAAAATAAAGTGCCTGATAAAAGGATTATTCTGATAGAATAAATAATATAGTTTTTCTATCTTTATTATATTTTATAGAATTAAACTATAACTAATAGTATCAAAAACTATTGTGCATCTTACACTAAAATATAAATAAACATTTAAGAATTTTTAATACTTAACTAAGATATTTCTTTTATTTAAATCTTATCAATTTTTAACTCAAATAAATTATTTTTTTTATTCATTTTATTTTTTAGTACATTAATTTCAATTTCTTCTAATTCCTGATTTGGATGCTGAATTGGTTTAGAAATTAATTTACTAAGTTTTATCCCCCTAATTAACAATTCTTATAATGTTTTAACATCAGAAGCATCCTTAAAATATTTCCTAACTCAAGCAATTGCTTCCATTAATTTCTTATTTTCTATTTTATTAAAAATAATTTTTATAAAAAATTTTGAATTTAATAATATTATTTCAATTATAATAAATTCAAGAATATTAATAAAAATAGGATCAGCTCCTTTTCATTTTTGATTCCCTAATATTGTTGAAGGATTATCTTGATTTAATAATTTTATTTTAATAACATGACAAAAAATTACCCCCCTAATTTTATTGTCATATTATTTTAATAAAAATTTTTTATTAATTATTATTATTATTAATATTATTGTAGGAGCCATTAATGGAATTAACCAATTATCTCTTCGAAAACTTATAGCATTCTCTTCTATTAATAATTTAGGATGAATAATCATTTCAATTATAATTAGAGAAAATTTATTTATTTTTTATATATTTATATATTCTTTACTAATTAGAATTTTATGTTTTTTTTTTTATTACATTAATTTATTTTTTATCAATCAATTATTTTTTATTAACATAAATTTTTTAATTAAAATTAACTTAATAATTAATTTTTTATCATTAGGAGGATTACCTCCATTTATTGGATTTTTTCCTAAATGAATTATTATTAATTTTTTAATTATAAACCAATTATATTTATTAACCTTTTTATTTATTATAATAAGATTAATTATATTATTTTTTTATATTCGAATTTTATATTCATCATTTATATTTAATTATATTAAATTAAAATGATTTAAAATTAATATTAAAAATAATAATAATTTATTAATAAATTTTTTTTCAATATTATCTATCATAGGGGTAATTTTTAGAACTTTATTTTTTTTATAGAAGGTTTTAAGTTAACTATAAACTAATAATCTTCAAAATTATTTATAAAGATATCTCTTTAAGCCTTAGTAAATATATTTACCCCTTAAAATTTGCAATTTTATATCATTTTTGAATATAAGACTTAATAAAAGAGATTCTTCTCGTTAATAAATTTACAATTTATCGCTTATCCTCAGCCATTTTATTTTTGAAAAAATGACTATATTCAACTAATCATAAAGATATTGGAACATTATATTTTATATTTGGAATTTGAGCAGGTATAATTGGAACATCTTTAAGACTTTTAATTCGTGCCGAATTAGGTAATCCAGGATCTCTAATTGGAGATGATCAAATTTATAATACTATTGTTACAGCTCATGCTTTTATTATAATTTTTTTTATAGTTATACCTATTATAATTGGAGGTTTTGGAAATTGACTAGTACCATTAATATTAGGAGCCCCTGATATAGCTTTCCCACGAATAAATAATATAAGATTTTGAATACTTCCCCCATCATTAACTCTCCTTATCTCAAGAAGAATCGTAGAAAATGGAGCAGGAACAGGATGAACAGTTTATCCTCCACTTTCATCTAATATTGCCCATAGAGGTAGCTCAGTAGACTTAGCTATTTTTTCCCTCCATTTAGCTGGTATTTCATCTATCTTAGGAGCTATTAATTTTATTACCACAATTATTAATATACGATTAAATAATATAATATTTGATCAAATACCTTTATTTGTATGAGCAGTAGGAATTACAGCTTTCTTACTTTTATTATCTTTACCAGTATTAGCAGGAGCAATTACTATACTTTTAACTGATCGAAATTTAAATACATCCTTTTTTGACCCAGCTGGAGGAGGAGATCCAATTCTTTATCAACATTTATTTTGATTTTTTGGCCATCCAGAAGTTTATATTTTAATTTTACCAGGATTTGGTATAATTTCACATATTATCTCACAAGAAAGAGGAAAAAAAGAAACTTTTGGATGTTTAGGTATAATTTATGCTATAATAGCAATTGGATTATTAGGATTTATTGTTTGAGCTCATCACATATTTACTGTAGGAATAGATATTGATACTCGAGCTTATTTTACTTCAGCAACAATAATTATTGCAGTACCAACAGGAATTAAAATTTTTAGTTGATTAGCTACTCTTCATGGTACACAAATTAATTACAGTCCCTCAACCTTATGAAGTTTAGGATTTGTTTTTTTATTTACTGTAGGAGGATTAACAGGAGTCGTATTAGCAAATTCATCTATTGATATTACTTTACATGACACTTATTATGTTGTAGCTCATTTCCATTATGTTTTATCTATAGGAGCAGTATTTGCAATTATAGCAGGATTTATTCACTGATATCCATTATTTACTGGACTATCTCTAAATCCTTTTATATTAAAAATTCAATTTTTTATTATATTTTTAGGTGTTAATTTAACCTTCTTTCCCCAACATTTCTTAGGATTAGCAGGTATACCTCGACGATACTCAGATTATCCAGATGCTTATATCTCATGAAATATAATCTCCTCTTTAGGATCTTATATTTCATTATTAGCAGTTATATTAATATTAATTATTATTTGAGAATCAATAATTAATCAACGAATTATTTTATTTTCTATAAATATATCATCTTCTATTGAATGATTTCAAAACTTACCCCCAGCTGAACATTCTTATCATGAACTACCAATTTTAAATAATTTCTAATATGACAGATTATATGTGATGGATTTAAACCCCATTTATAAAGGATTATCCTTTTTTTAGAAATGGCAACATGATCAAACTTAAATTTACAAAATGGAGCTTCTCCTTTAATAGAACAAATTATTTTTTTCCATGATCACACATTAATTATTCTATTAATAATCACTATTTTAGTAAGATATATCTTAACTAATCTATTTTTTAATAAATATATTAACCGATTTTTATTAGAAAATCAAATAATTGAATTAATTTGAACTATTTTACCAGCTATTACTTTAATTTTTATTGCTTTACCATCATTACGACTTTTATATTTATTAGATGAACTTAATAATCCTTTAATTACATTAAAGTCAATTGGACATCAATGATATTGAAGTTATGAATATTCTGATTTCAATAATATTGAATTTGATTCTTATATAATTCAATCTAATGAAATTAAAAATAATCAATTTCGACTTCTAGATGTAGATAATCGAATTATTTTACCTATAAATAATCAAATTCGTATTATAGTAACTGCTTCTGATGTAATTCATTCTTGAACTATCCCATCATTAGGAGTTAAAGTAGATGCTAATCCAGGTCGATTAAATCAAACTAATTTTTTTATTAATCGACCAGGAATTTTTTATGGTCAATGCTCAGAAATTTGTGGAGCAAATCATAGATTTATACCCATTGTAATTGAAAGAATTTCAATTAAAAATTTCATTAATTGAATTAATAATTATTCATCATTAGATGACTGAAAGCAAGTATTGGTCTCTTAAACCACTTTATAGTAAATTAGCATTTACTTCTAATGATAAAGAATTAGTTAATTTATAACATAAATATGTCAAATTTAAATTATTACTTAAGTAATATTCTTTTATCCCACAAATAATACCTATTAATTGATTAATTTCTTTCTTTTTTTTTTTATTTGTATTTATACTATTTAATATTATAAACTATTATATTTTTAATTTAAATAAAAATAAAAAAAATACTAACAAAATTAATAATTTAAATAATATTTATTGAAAATGATAAGTAATTTATTTTCAATTTTTGATCCTTCAACAAATTTAATAAACTTACCTATTAATTGAATTAGTACAATTATTGGATTATTATTTTTACCTTATTCATTTTGACTAATCCCAAATCGTCATTATTTTATTTGAAATTTTATTATAAATAAACTTCATAATGAATTTAAAATATTATTAAAAAATAATTATTTTAATGGATCAACATTTATTTTTATTTCATTATTCTTTTTTATTATATTTAATAATTTTTTAGGATTATTTCCTTATATTTTTACAAGAACAAGACATTTAACTTTATCTTTAAGAATTTCTCTACCTTTATGATTAACATTTATATTTTATGGATGAATCAACAATACACAACATATATTTATACATATAATCCCACAAGGAACCCCAAATATCCTTATACCTTTCATAGTATTAATTGAAACTATTAGAAATCTTATTCGACCAGGAACTTTAGCAGTTCGATTAACTGCAAATATAATTGCAGGTCATTTATTAATAACTTTATTAAGAAGAACAGGATCTAGTTTACCTAATTATTTAATTTTATTTTTAATCTTAATTCAAATTCTTCTTCTAATCTTAGAATCAGCTGTTGCTATTATTCAATCCTATGTAATTGCTATTTTAAGAACTCTTTATTCTAGAGAAGTAAATTAATGAAAAATAACCCTAATTATCACCCATTTCATTTAGTAGACTACAGACCATGACCTTTAACTGGAGCTATTGGAACTATAACATTAGTTACAGGTATAGTAAAATGATTCCATAATTTTAATATAAATCTTCTAATTTTAGGATATTTTATTATTATTTTAACCATATATCAATGATGACGTGATATTTATCGTGAAGGAACATTTCAAGGTAAACATACTATTTTAGTTGTAAAAGGACTTCGATGAGGTATAATTTTATTTATTGTATCTGAAATCTTTTTTTTTTTATCATTTTTCTGAGCTTTTTTTCATAGAAGATTATCTCCAAATATTGAAATTGGAATAATATGACCCCCAATAAGAATTATTCCTTTTAATCCTTTTCAAATCCCCTTATTAAACACAATTATTTTAATTAGATCAGGAATTTCCGTAACTTGAAGACATCATGCTTTAATAGAAAATAATTATTCTCAAACTACCCAAGGATTATTTATTACTATTATATTAGGAATTTATTTCACAATATTACAAGCATATGAATATCTTGAAGCCCCTTTTACTATTGCAGATAGAATTTATGGATCAACATTTTTTATAGCTACTGGATTCCATGGATTACATGTTATAATTGGAACAATTTTTTTATTAATTTGTTTAATTCGACATATAAATAATCACTTTTCAAGATATCACCATTTCGGATTTGAAGCTGCAGCTTGATATTGACATTTTGTAGATGTAGTATGATTATTTCTTTATATTTCTATTTATTGATGAGGTAATTAATTATTTATATAATATATTTAGTATATTTGACTTCCAATCAAAAAGATTAATTTTCTATTAATATAAATAATAAATTTAATATTAAGAATTTCAATTTTAATTTTTTTTATCTCTAATATTTTAATAATAATTTCAATTTTAATTTCAAAAAAATCATTTAAAGATCGAGAAAAATGTTCACCTTTTGAATGTGGGTTTGACCCTAAATCCTCAGCACGAATTCCATTCTCCCTACATTTTTTCCTAATTACTGTAATTTTTTTAATTTTTGATGTTGAAATTGCTCTAATTTTTCCATTAATTAACCTATTCAATTTAGTAAATTTTATACTTTGAATGAAAATTAGATTTTTTTTTATTTGTATTTTAATTATTGGTCTTTATCATGAATGAAATCAAAACATATTAAATTGAACCAAATAAATAATTAACTAACTAGGATCTTAGTTTATAAAAAACATTTGATTTGCATTCAAAAAAAATTAAACAATTAATATATCTTAAATAAGAAGCAATTTGCATTTAATTTCGAATTAAAAGATAGGGTTTAAATTTACCTCTTATTTATTAATTGAAACCAAAATAGAGGTATATCACTGTTAATGATAAAATTGAATTATATTTCCAATTAAATTTGAAATATAATTTAATTAAGCTGCTAACTTAACTCTTAGTGATTAATAATCATTAATATTTCTATCTTTATATATATATATATATATATATATATATATAGTTTATAGTTTATATAATTTATATAGTTTATATAGTTTATATAATTTATATAGTTTATATAGTTTATATAGTTTATATAGTTTATATAGTTTATATAGTTTATATAATTTATATAGTTTATATAGTTTATATAGTTTATATAGTTTATATAGTTTATCAAAACATTACATTTTCATTGTAAAAATAAAAAAATCTTTTTTATAAATAATTCTTATTTAAAGATTAATTAATCTCCTTAATATCTTCAATATTAAACTCTATATATAAGCTATTTAAATAAAAAATTAATAAAATTATTAATAAATAAATTATTATTCATAAAATAAATCTAAATAAATAAATTTTAAAATTATTAATTTGAAACAAATTAAAAAAAATAGAATAATTTTTTATAATATTATATATTCCTTGACCTCTATATAATTCTCTTCAACCATAATCAATATTTTTAACTAAATTTTGACTAAAATTTAAAACATAATAATTTAAACCATAAGTAGATAAATTTGGTAAAAATCATATTAACCCTAAAAAATTTCTTAAATTATAAAATTCAATAAATTTATTTAAAGAATATATTATTATATTTCTTACTAAATAACCTAAAATTCCACCTAAAATACTAACGTAAACTACTATTATTTTTATATTAAATGGTAAATAAATTATATAAGGATAAGAAAAAATTATTCATCTTAAAAATCTTCCTCTTACAACTCTTATAAATAATAAAATAAATATTCTTTTTAATATAATATAATCTTCATCATATAAATTATACACAGATAATAAATTAAAATCATTAATTATCAAATATATTAATAAACGTAAAGTATAAAATACTGTTAAACCCGTTGAAACGTAATATAATAAAAAAACTAATAAATTTAAATTATTAAATCTAACTATTTCTAAAATTAAATCCTTAGAGTAAAACCCAGCTAAAAAAGGAATTCCACATAAAGCTAAATTAGAAATATTCATACATAAAGAAGTATAGGGGATATATAATCTAATCCCCCCTATAAAACGAATATCCTGAATATCATTTATTATATGAATAATTACCCCAGCACACATAAATAATAAAGCTTTAAATATAGCATGAGTTAATAAATGAAAAAAAGCTAAATCAGGTAACCCTATTCTTAAAATTCTTATTATTAAACCTAATTGTCTTAAAGTAGATAAAGCAATAATTTTTTTTAAATCAAACTCATAATTAGCTGAAACACCTGCCATAAATATTGTTAAACCAGAAAATAATAATAAAATTTTTATAAAAAATATATCAACTAATAATAAATTAAACCGAATTAATAAATAAACCCCAGCAGTAACTAAAGTAGAAGAATGAACTAAAGCAGACACAGGTGTAGGAGCTGCTATAGCAGCTGGTAATCATGAACTAAAAGGAATTTGAGCTCTTTTAGTTATAGCAGCTATAATAATTATAAATCTAACAATAAATATAACATAATCATTTTTTATAAAATCTAAATAAAAAATATAATTTCAACTTCCATAATTTAACATTCAAGAAATTACTATTAAAATTAAAACATCACCAATTCGATTTGAAAGAGCAGTTAATATACCAGCATTATAAGATTTTAAATTTTGATAATAAATTACTAAACAATAAGAAACTAATCCTAAACCATCTCAACCTAATAAAATTCTAATAATATTAGGTCTAACAATCAATATAATTATAGAAAATACAAATAAAAGTACTAAAATAATAAAACGACCTAAATTTAATTCTGAATGTATATATCTTTTTCTATAATAAATAACTACAGAAGAAATTAAAGAAACAAACATTATAAATAATAAAGATATTCAATCTAATAAAATAGATATTACAATAGAAACTGAATTTAAAGAAATAATTTCCCACTCTAAAAATAAAATAATATTATTTATAACAAAATAAATGAAAAAAAAAAAATTAATTAACATAAATAAAAATAAAAAAAAGAAAGAAATATAACAAATATTATAATTACGTATATTTATAATTTAAAATGAATTTCTCATAATTTTGACACCACAAATCAATATTTTTATTAAATTATTTAAATAAAATCAAATTATTCTATAATCAACCTTTAAAATAATTAAATTTAAAGGTAGTCAATGTAATAATAATAATAAATATTCCCGAGATACCCCATTATAATAACTATATAATCCTATATAAAATTTCCCATGTTGAACATAAGAATATAAATATAATCTATAACCAGCTCTAAAAAAAGAAATTATTATTAATATAATTATAGAAATTCAAGATCATCTTATTAATCTATTAATTAAACTAATTTCCCCCAATAAATTTAAAGAAGGTGGAGCTGCTATATTTGATCTCATTAACAAAAATCATCATAATCTCATTGAAGGTATAAAATTTATTATCCCCTTATTAATAAATAATCTTCGTCTATGAAATCGTTCATAATTAATATTAGCCAAACAAAATATCCCAGAAGAACATAATCCATGTCCAATTATTAAAATATAAGCCCCTATAAATCCTCAATTATTAAGAGTTATAATACCTCCAATAACAATTCTTATATGAGCAACAGAAGAATAAGCAATTAAAGACTTTATATCAACTTGAGAAAAACATTTTAGTCTAATATAAAATCCCCCTAAAAGACTAATATTAATTCAAATTAAATTTATTTTTAATCCAATTTCCTGAATAAGAATTATTAAACGTAATAGTCCATAACCCCCTAACTTTAATATAATACCAGCTAAAATCATTGATCCAGAAACAGGAGCTTCAACATGAGCCTTAGGTAGTCATAAATGAACAAAATATATAGGTATTTTAACTAAAAAAGCTATAATTATAGAAAAATATAATATATATAAATTTAAATTTAAAAACTTTATAAAATATATAATTATAAAATTTTGACTTAAATAAACATAAAAAATCCCAATTAATAAAGGTAAAGAAGCAAATAAAGTATAAAATAATAAATATATACCTGCCTGAATTCGCTCAGGTTGATAACCTCACCCAATAATTAATAATAAAGTAGGAATTAATCTAGCCTCAAAAAATAAATAAAATAAAAATATATTTATTACTCTAAAAGTTATATATAATATAATTAATAAAAAAATTACATTAAATAAAAAAAAATTTACATAAAAATTTAATTTATATAAAGATTCTCTAGCTATAATTATAAGAATACAAATTCAAATTCTTAATAAAATTAAGCCAAAAGATATAATATCACAACCAAATATATATCTTAAATTACAAAAATCATTAATTTTTAAAGTCAAATTTATAAAAATAAATATTATAAACATTAACATTATTTGAACCATTCAAAATATATTTTGTAAAAAACATAAAGGAATTATAAAAATTATTATTAATAAAAACTTTAACATTTTATAATAAATTAAATCTTTGAAAATAATCATTACCATGAGTACGAATTATCGAAACTAAGATTGACAACCCTAAAGCACCCTCACAAACAGAAAAAACTAAAAAAATTATTAATATATATATGTCATATTCAATTATTATTAAAAATATTAAAAAAAAAAAAAAAATTCTTAAAATAATAAATTCTAATCTTAATAAAACAATAAGTAAATGTTTATGCTTAGAAACAAAAATAATATTACCAAAAATAAATATAATAACAAAAATAATTCATATATTTAAAATTATCATTTAAAGTTTTTATAGTTTAAAAAAAACATTGGTCTTGTAAATCAAAATTAAGAAATTTCTTTAAAAACATCAAAGAAAAAGAAAAATCTTTATCTATAATCTCCAAAATTATTATTTTATTAAACTATTCTTTGACATTACAAAAATATTTTTATCTATTATATTAATATTAATTTCTATAATTATAATTTTCTTAAATCACCCCCTTTCTATAGGAATAATAATTCTTTTTCAAACCTTATTAATCTGTTTATTATCAGGAATAATAATTAAAACTTATTGATTTTCTTATATTTTATTCCTAACTTTTTTAGGGGGACTTCTAGTTATATTTATTTATGTATCTAGAATCGCCTCTAATGAAATATTTAAATTTAAAAATAATTTAAAAATTATATTAATATTATTATTATCGATTACTATAATTTTTATAATAATTAACTATTATAATTTAAAATTTATAAATTTAATCATTAATTCAGATATAAATAATTATTTTAATTTAATATTTACTAATACAGAAAATAATATTAATATAAATAAATTATATAATAATCAAACATTTCTAATAATAATAATAATAATTATTTACTTATTTATTACTTTAATTGCAGTAGTAAAAATTACTAATATTTTCTTTGGGCCTTTACGAACCAATAATTAAATTAATTAATGATAAATCAATTCAAACCCATTCGAAAAATTCACCCAATTTTAAAAATTATTAATAGATCTTTAATTGATTTACCTACACCATCAAATATTAGAATTTGATGAAATTTTGGATCTTTATTAGGACTATGTTTAATTATTCAAATTATTACTGGATTATTCTTAACAATATATTATACAGCTAATATTGAACTAGCTTTTTATAGAATTAATTATATTTGTCGAAATGTAAATTATGGATGATTAATTCGAACTCTTCATGCAAATGGGGCTTCTTTTTTTTTTATTTGTATTTATATTCATATTGGACGAGGAATTTATTACGAATCATTTAACTTAATATATACTTGAATGGTAGGAGTAATTATTTTATTTTTATTAATAGCAACAGCTTTCATAGGATATGTTCTACCATGGGGACAAATATCATTCTGAGGAGCTACAGTAATTACAAATTTATTATCAGCAATTCCATATTTAGGAACAACTTTAGTTAATTGAATTTGAGGTGGATTTGCAATTGAAAATGCAACTCTAACCCGATTTTATACTTTTCATTTTCTTTTTCCTTTTATTATTTTAATAATAACAATAATTCATTTATTATTCTTACATCAAACAGGATCTAACAACCCTCTTGGAATAAATAGAAATTTAGAAAAAATTCCATTCCATCCATTTTTTATTTTTAAAGATTTAATTGGATTTATTATTTTAATATCATTATTAATTATTTTAACCTTAACAAATCCTTATTTACTTGGAGACCCTGATAATTTTATTCCTGCCAATCCTTTAGTTACTCCAATTCACATTCAACCAGAATGATATTTTCTATTTGCTTATGCAATTCTTCGATCAATTCCCAATAAACTAGGAGGTGTAATTGCATTAATCATATCCATTTTAATTTTAATTATTTTACCTTTAACATTTAATAAAAAAATTCAAGGAATTCAATTTTACCCAATAAATCAAATCTTATTTTGATCATTGATTTCTATTATTATTATATTAACATGAATTGGAGCACGACCAGTTGAAAGACCTTATATTATTACTGGTCAATTATTAACTTTATTATATTTTTCTTACTTTATTATAAACCCACTAATTAATAAATATTGAGATAATTTATTATTTTAATTAATGAGCTTGTATAAAGCATTTGTTTTGAAAACTTAAGAAAGAATAAAAATTCTATTAATTTATACTAAAAAAAATCAATTAAAATAAAATTTTAAATCCTATAAAAAATAATAAAAAATTTAAAGAAATAGGTAAATATCTCTTTCAAGCTAAATATATTAACTTATCATATCGATAACGAGGTAAAGTACCTCGAACTCAAATAAATATAAATGAAATAAATGTTAACTTAATATAAAAATTTAAACTTAATCTATACCCCCCTAAATAAATTAAAGTAAATAATAATCTTATAAATAAAATTCTTGAATACTCAGCTAAAAAAATTAAAGCAAATCCACCTCTTCTATATTCAATATTGAATCCAGAAACTAATTCTCTTTCACCTTCAGCAAAATCAAATGGAGTACGATTAGTTTCAGCTATTATTGAAGATAATATTATTATAGATAAAGGAAATATTAAAAAAATAAATCAAATATATATTTGATATTCATAAAATATAATAAAATTAAAATCTATAATTATTAAAATTCTTCTTATAAAAATCAAAGCTAATCTAACCTCATAAGAAATAGTCTGAGCTACAGCTCGTAAACCCCCTAATAAAGCATAATTAGAATTTGATGATCAACCAGCAATTATTACTGTATAAACCCCAACTCTAATACAAGAAAAAAAAAATAAAATACCTAAATTAAATCTAATTAAATTAAAATAATAAGGAATTAATATTCATATTATTAAAGATAAAATAAATCTTATAATAGGAGAAAAATAATAAACTAAATAATTAGATAAAACAGGATAAGTTTGCTCCTTATTAAATAGTTTAATAGCATCTGAAAATGGCTGTAATAATCCTATAATACCTAATTTGTTAGGACCTTTACGAATTTGAATATAACCTAAAACCTTACGCTCTAATAAAGTTAAATAAGCAACCCCAACTAAAACCCCAATAATTAAAAATAAAAACCCTAAAAAAATTAAAATATTATCATTCAATATCATTTACTACATATATATTAACAAATATATATTTATGATTTCTAAAATCATTACATTTTTTTCTGCCAAAATAGCTTATATATATATATATATATATATATATATATATATGCCTATTTAATAAAATTCAAAAATAATAAATTTAATTTAAATATTTGATCCTTTCGTACTAAAATATTTTTTTTTATAAAAGATAGAAACCAACCTGGCTTACACCGGTTTGAACTCAGATCATGTAAGATTTTAATGATCGAACAGATCAAAAATTTTAAACTTCTACATTTAAATTTTATCTTAATCCAACATCGAGGTCGCAAACTCTTTTTCTTATTTGAACTAAAAAAAAAAATTACGCTGTTATCCCTAAGGTAATTTTTTCTTATAATCATAAAATATGGATCAATTAATCAATTATTAATGTAAATCATAAAAAAAAAGTTATATTTATTTTTCTATCACCCCAATAAAATAATTAATTCTATTTTAATTAATTTATTAATATATAACTTTAATAAAATTAATTATAAAACTCTATAGGGTCTTCTCGTCTTTTTATCATATTTTAACTTTTTAAATAAAAAATTAAATTCAATAATTTAAATAAGAGACAGTTTATATTTCATCCAATCCTTCATACAAGTCACCAATTAAGAGACTATTGATTATGCTACCTTTGTACAGTCATTATACTGCAGCCCTTCAATAATTAAATCAGTGGGCAGATTAGACTTTAAATTATTAATCAAAAAGACATGTTTTTGATAAACAAGTGAACATAATTTTTATAATTTGCCGAATTCCTTTTAATAAATTTTAAAATAATATTTATATAATTATTTTATTTTAATTTACTAATTTTATCATTATATATAATAATTTATAATTAAAAATTAATTTTTTATAAAAACTCAAATATAAAATTAAATTTTATTTTTAATAAAATTATTTATAATAAACTAAAATTTATTAACAATATAAATTATAAAATTTTAATTTATTTAAATTTTATATTATAAAAATTTAATTTAAAGCTTATCCCTTAAATTATTTAATTAATAAAAGAAAAAATTAATTAATTAATTTTTTCTTTTATTAATTAAAAATTAAATTTTTTTCTAAAAAAACTAGATATATTTAAAAACGAATAACATTTCATTTCAAATTAGTTATTTAAAATATTTATGATACAATAACTTTATTAACTAATTATCTCTTTTAAATTCGAGAAATTTAAATATATAAAATATAATTAATAAACTCTGATACACAAGATACACTAAATTAAAATTACTTTTTTAAAATTAAATTTTCATATATTTAAAATTTCTTTTACAATACTATTTAACTATAAATTTAAAAATTTTTTCCCTAAAAATACTATAACCCCCCAATTATATATTTTTATTTTAAAAATTTTTTTATTATTTTAATTAAATTATTAATTTATAAATTTCAAATTAATTAAATATTAATATCTTTTCAATGTAAATGAAATACTTTAAATCAAGCTCTAATTTGATCTTTCTAGAAACACTTTCCAGTACCTCTACTTTGTTACGACTTATTCCAATTTATTAATGAAAGTGACGGGCAATATGTACATATTTTAATTATTAATCATTTTAATAAATTAATTAAAATTACATTTAAATCCACCTTCAATTAATTTTTAAAAATTAATATTCATTTAAATAAATTTATTGTAATCCATTATATTCTTAATCATAAACTGCATCTTGATCTGATTTAATTTTTTATTATAATTTTTAAATATTATTATTATTTATAAATATTTTTATAACAACGATATACAAATTTTATTTATTAAGTAAATTTATTCGTGGAATATCAATTATTAAACAGATTCCTCTAAATGAACTAAAATACCGCCAAATTATTTAAGTTTCAATAAATAATCATATACTATTTTAGTATTTTAATTTAATTTTTTAATAATAGGGTATCTAATCCTAGTTTATAATAAAACTTATTAAATCATAAATATTAAAATAAAATTTATTTAAATTAAAATTTCACTTAATAATTTAAAATTTTAAATATGTTTTTAATTATTAATTAATTACTAATAAAATTTAAATTAACTTTTGTTTAACCGCAACTGCTGGCACAAAATTTGTTATTAATTTTAAAATTACTAAATCTTAATTTCTTAAATTTTTAATGTTAATTACTACTAAAATAATCAATTATTATTAAAATAATTAAAAATCTACACTAAAATTTATATGTAAAATAAGTATAAAATAAATTTTATAAACCATAAAAAATTTATTTTAATTGTAAAATTTTTTACATAGATTTTTTTTTTTTTTTTTTTTTACATTAAAATATTTAATAGTAATTATTAAACAATAAATAATTTCTTTCTTTTTTTCTTTATAATATTTGTATTAAAAATGTCATTTAATTATAAATCAATTAATAATCATTTAAATAATAATAAATTAAAATAATTAATTTTAATTTTTTCAATTAAATTATAGAATTAATATAATTAATATAATATTAAATATTTAATATATATATATAAAATTATATATATACATTAATATTAATAAAATTTACATTAAAATATTTAATAGTAATTATTAAACAATAAATAATTTCTTAAACCATTTGTAATAAATTTTACATAAAATAATTAATTATTAAAAA